GTGAATGTTTATTGTTGGCTGTATTTAGGATTTTGTGTTTAAAGAAAAAAGGTGGCGGGTTAGATTGTCTGGTTTGGATAGGATTTTAATGGGGGGGTCGTAATGTGGTTAAAGTTCCTGTAGTTGAAGTGACAACGGTGATTTTTCAGATCATAAGTCCTAGGTAAAATTAGGCGGGAACTAATATGATGTATTTCATGTTTTTTTTGAGTGTTTGTTTTGTCCTGGGGGGGTTAGCGGTTGCATCTAATCCTTCGCCTTATTATGGGGTAGTTGGATTGGTATTAGGATCTGTTGTAGGGTGTGGGTGATTGATGAGTTTGGGTCTGTCTTTTGTGTCATTGGTATTGTTTTTGGTTTATTTGGGGGGTATGTTAGTGGTTTTTGTATATTCGGTGTCGTTGGCAGCAGAGCCTTTTCCGGTTGCCTGGGGAGATTGGCGGGTTGTTGGATATGGGTTAGGGTTAGTTTTGGTAGTTGTTGTTGGGATGTTTGTTTATGGACTACCGGAATGTTGGTGAGTTGGTGTGGAGACTGTGGATAATGAAGGGGAATTTTTTGTTCGGTTAGATTTTGAAGGTGTGGGTATGTTTTATTTTTGGGGGGTAGGGCAGTTTTTGGTTTCTGGGTGAAGTTTGTTGTTGACTTTGTTTGTGGTGCTAGAGTTAGTGCGTGGTCTGTCTCGGGGGGCAATTCGGGCAGTTTAGGTGGGGGGGGGTCAGGAAATAGTTTAATTGAAAATACCAGCTTTGGGAGTTGGTGATAAAGGTTTAATTCCTTTTTTTCTGAAGGGTTGGTAGTTTGTGTCTGGGTTGATGGGGGAGTTTTGATGGTTTGTGTTGATGGATAACGTGTGAGAAGATGAAGAGTAGACTAGAAGAAAAGTTAGGGGTGAAAAGAATTGAAGATGAATGAATGACGAAAAAATTTTTTATCGATTTTTGTGGGGAATTGATGTTTGTTTGATGAAAAATTTTTTTTAAAACAAATGAAAAAAAATTTTTTTAAAAAAAACTAATGATTTTTAATGGAACTCCCCTGGAATGAGGTGAAAATTTGATGAATTTTTTGCAAAATTTGTGAAATTTTTCAGGAAAAAATATGCCTATCAAGCATTAAGGATTCTAGCACTAGCTAAGAGACAATGTTCAGATACCAAACCAATAGTCTATGAAAGTGCATCAGGGCTACATTATGAGACCGAATTACACTTGAAACCGTATCATTAATTTGTCCGCGGAAAGTGACGAAAGTGTTCGCCCACCACAAGATGGACATGTCAACCAGTTATGGGGGCACCCGCTGCACCGGGGGGTTTAATGAGATCTTTGAGAAAAAAAAAACCAAGAGTAAAGGGGAAAGAAAATGCCGCGATTACGAACTAGAGAGCACCGGCCCCATCCCCAACCACTAGTATCTGTGAAGAGCAAGAAAGTCGGAGTTAATCGGGTGATGGCCCTGACCGAGGAACCAGAGGCGCAAAAGTGCAAGATGGGCGAGGGTTTAGGGGGAAAGAATGGTCCTGAAGCTGGGCGTGATAAACATTACTGACACCGGGTTGCTGGTTTCTCGTGAGAGGTACGATCAATAAATAACCTGGTACTTCTTGGTCAACGCCTGAGAGCAAGGTTAATTAGAGACGTAGCCCTTAAATGGTGGTTGGTATGTGGTGGGACCCTTTCGTGTTCTGGAAGTTTCCCTGTAGTATAAGCTAACAAGGTTAGGTTTTAGTCTGATCTAGTGAATTTTCTCCTGGACCATGGAGGGTTATGACCCTGTGGTGGTAGTGTAAAAAGGTCAAAAAATGACATTTCGTGTGAGAAATTGTGTCTTTTTGGCGTGGATGTGATGTGGAATATTCCTAACTACATGATATGTCTGATGTGGTAAATAATGTAATGCAAAGTAATACATACCGTAAAATATGCATTACCTGCGGGGGGGGGAGGGGGGGGGGTCCTTTGGTAATTTTATGTTGTCACTCTAAGAAGGGATGAGTCTTCACTCTCTGGTTTACAAGACCAGTGTTTTTTATAAACTATTAGAGTGTGTTATAGGTTGAGTATTTTGTTCTCTAAGGTTCCGACGATTGGAAATAGAACTAGAAGGATTGTAAAATAAGTTAGTGAAGCTAGTTGGCCAATAATGATAAATGGATGTTCTACCGGTTGGCTTCCTACTCATGTGAGGATTAGGAGGTTAGACACTAGGACTCAGAATATGAATTGGGAGATAGGTCGGAAAGTTATTGTTCGTTGCTTTGATTTATGGAGGAAAGGGATGAGGAATAGGATTAGGACGGAAGCAGCAAGGGCGAGGACTCCCCCTAGTTTGTTTGGAATAGATCGTAGGATGGCGTATGCAAATAGAAAGTATCATTCTGGTTTGATATGTGGAGGGGTTACTAGTGGGTTTGCGGGTGTGAAGTTTTCTGGGTCTCCTAGGAGATTTGGTGAGAATATGGCTAGGGCTATGAGGGGGAGGAATATGGCTATGAAGCCTAGAATATCTTTTGAGGAGAAGTAGGGGTGGAATGGGATTTTATCACAGTTTGATGAAATGCCTAGAGGATTATTTGATCCAGTTTCGTGCAGGAAGGTTAAGTGGATAAATGTGAGGCCTGCGATGACAAAGGGGAGTAGGAAGTGGAGAGCGAAGAACCGTGTTAGTGTAGGATTGTCGACTGAAAATCCTCCTCATGCCCATTCTACGAGTGTTTGTCCGATGTAAGGAATGGCTGAGAATAGGTTGGTGATGACGGTTGCGCCTCAAAATGATATTTGTCCTCAGGGAAGTACATAGCCTACGAAGGCTGTTGCTATGAGAGTTAATAGTAGGATTACTCCGGTGTTTCAGGTTTCTTTGTATAGGTAGGAGCCGTAGTAGAGTCCTCGTCCAATGTGAAGGTAGATGCAGATGAAGAATAGGGAGGCTCCGTTTGCATGAAGGTTTCGAATTAGTCATCCGAATTGGACGTTTCGGCAGGTGTGTGCAACTGATGTAAAGGCTAGGGTGGTGTCTGCTGTGTAGTGTATTGCTATTAATAGGCCTGTGACAATTTGGGTTATAAGGCAGATGCCAAGGAGGGATCCAAAGTTTCATCAGGCTGAGATGTTTGATGGGGTTGGTAGGTCAATTAGGGAGTTGTTGATTATTTTTAGTAGGGGGTGGTGTTTTCGGAGGTTGGGTGCCATTAGTTTTGGGTCTTTGGGTGGAGGAGGTGAGGATGATAAGGATGGATAGTGCGAAGGATGTTAGATATGTCTTGATTAGTCCGGTGTGCAGGGTGGTGGAGGTTTTAGCTGCTTTGAGGTGGAGGGTAGCTAGTCCTTCAGGGCCTATTTTTTTGTACCAGGATAGGTCAATTAGGTTGGATGCGATTTTTTGTCCAGTGGTTAGGAGTTGGGCGGAGCTAGTGCGGTGTGTTAGGGGGTTGAAGAATCCGAGGGTTGATGAGAAGTTTAGGAGGGGGTTTTGTTTTGGTTTGATTAGGATATGTGTTATTTTTGAAAGTTCTAATGCTAAGATGATACCAATTACAGTGACAATAATGGCAGTAGTTTTTGTGGTAGGTGGTATGGTTATGGGTGGAGTTTTTGTTGGGAGGATGTAGGAGGTAATGAGTAGGCCGGCCATGATGCTTCCTAGAGCTAAGCGAGTAATAGGGTTGGTAATTGCGGGGTTATTTTCGTTAATTAAAATAGTGGGTGTGGTTCGGGTAAAGCCCGTTTGAACTAGTAGAGATATCCGTAGGCTGTAGGTTGCGGTAAATGATGTGGCTAGAAGTGTTAGGAGGAGGGCTCATGTATTTAGGTATGATATGCTTATGCTTTCAATAATTAGGTCTTTTGAGTAGAATCCTGCTAGAAAAGGTGTGCCTATGAGGGCTAGGTTTCCGATAGTTAAGCACGAGGTAGTTGTGGGAAGTGTTTTTTGTAAACCTCCTATTTTTCGGATGTCTTGTTCTCCATTTAGGTTGTGGATAATGGATCCTGAGCAGAGGAATAATATTGCTTTAAAGAAGGCGTGGGTTGAGATGTGTAGGAATGCTAGTTGGGGCAGGTCTAGACCGATTGTAACTATTATTAGGCCTAGCTGGCTTGATGTAGAGAAAGCGATAATTTTTTTGATGTCATTTTGGGTTAGAGCACATGTGGCAGCAAAAAGTGTGGACAGAGCACCTATGCAGAGGCACAGGGTTAGGGCAGTTGGGTTATTGTGGAGTATAGGGTGGGTACGGATAAGTAGGAAGATACCGGCCACTACTATAGTGCTGGAGTGGAGTAGGGCGGAGACTGGAGTAGGGCCTTCTATAGCTGCTGGGAGTCATGGATGGAGGCCAAATTGGGCGGATTTTCCTGTGGCGGCTAGGATTAAGCCAATAAGAGGGAGGAGAGGTGTCTGATTTGGGGATGATAGTTGCTGGATGTCTCAGGAGTTAGTTGTGATAGCTGATCAGGCTATGCATAAAATGAGACCAATATCACCAATTCGGTTGTATAGTACGGCTTGGAGTGCAGCGGTGTTGGCTTCTGCTCGTCCATGTCACCATCCAATTAATAGGAAGGATATGATTCCTACTCCTTCTCAGCCGATGAATAAGAGGAACATGTTGTTGGCAATGGTTAAGATTAGTATGGCGATTAGGAATATAAGGAGAAAAGAAAAAAATTTTGTGATTTGGGGTTCTGATGCTATGTATCATGTTGCAAATTGTAGGATGGATCATGTTACGAATAATGCGATGGGGAAGAATATTAGTGAATATTGATCTATTTTGAAGTTTAGTGGGATTTTGAAGTTTATGATGAATTTTCATTCTCAGTAGAAGGTAATATTTTCTATGCCTAAGTACATGAATAGGGTTATTGGGATAAGGCTAATGAGGAAGGAGGTTTTGACGGTTTGTATGATAGTGGAGGGGGAGTTCTTGTAATTTTTAATGAGAAGAGGGAGTAGGATTGGGATGAGTAGGGTTGTTATGGTTAAGAGTATAGAAACGTTTATGATTAATGGAAAATTCATTGCTTTTACTTGGATTTGCACCAAGATGTGTGGTTCCTAAGACCAATAGATTACTGTTATCCTTTAAAAGCAAGGGGGCTGAGGTTTTATACTCAGATGCAAGAATTAGCAGTTCTTGTTGGTTGAACCCGCCCTCGGCAGGCAAGAAGGGTCTAACTTCTATTTTTAGGATCACAGTCTAATGTTTGGTTTAAACTATGCTTGCATGAGGGAAATCCTGAAATTAAGTCTGGCTTAAGGATTAGGAGTATAGTGGGGAGGATGTGGAGGGTTATTAGTAGATGCTCCCGTGTGTTTGAATTTTGGATGGATGTTATGTAGGCTGGTGGAGTTCCTCGTTGGGTGGTTAGGAGCATAGATAGAGTGTAGGCTGCTGTTAGTAAGGTTGCGAGGCCAGTAAGGATGATGGTGAAGGAGGATCAATTGAAAAGGGTGATTATGATTGTCAGTTCTGCTATGAAGTTGATAGAAGGTGGAAGGGCTATGTTTGTGAGGTTGGCCAGAAGTCATCAAGATGCTATGAGGGGAAGGAGGGGTTGTAAGCCTCGTGTAATGAATAGGATGCGGCTGTGTGTTCGCTCGTAGTTTGTATTGGCTAAACAGAACAGTATAGAGGAGGTTAGGCCATGGGAGATTATTAGGATTATTGCACCTGAAAATGATCAGTGAGTTTGGATTATTGCTGCAGCGATTATAAGTCCTATGTGGCTTACGGAGGAGTAAGCAATGAGGGATTTTAAGTCAATTTGGCGTAGGCAGATGGAGCTGGTTATTAGTGCGCCTCATATGGCTAGGGTGAGGAAGGGGTAGTGCAGGTGGTTGGAGACAGAGTCTAGTATTATGGAGATTCGTATGATACCGTAGCCGCCTAATTTTAATAGGAGGGCAGCTAGTAGTATTGATCCTGCAATTGGTGCTTCTACGTGGGCTTTTGGAAGTCATAGATGTAAGCCGTAGAGGGGTGCTTTTACTATAAAGGCTAGGAGGAGGGCTAGGCTGGTCATGATACTTGTTCATGATGAGGATAATGGTGGGAATGAGAGTTTAATTATTATTAGGTGTAGGGTACCTGTTTGGGAGTGTAAGTGTAGAATAGCGACTAATAGGGGTAAAGAGCTAATTAGTGTATAGAATAATAGATAAATGCCTGCGGTTAAGCGTTCTGGTTGGCTGCCTCATCGCGTGACTAAAATGAGAGTAGGGATCAGGGTTGCTTCAAATGCAATATAAAATAGTATTAGTTCTAGGGCTGAGAAGGCTAGTAAAATGAAGGGTTGGGCTATGATTATGGTTAAGATAAAGATTTGTTTTCGTGTGGGAGGCTCTTGTTGAGTATGGTTTTGGCTGGCAATAAGTATGAGGGGCAGTAGTCAGCAGGATAGGACTAATAGGGGAGATGATATTGGGTCGATACCGGTTCATTGGGTTAGGTTTTTATTGGGGAAGTAGGTTGGGGTAAGTCATTGGAGGCTGACAGTTGCAATGAGTAGGCTGTGGAGGGTAGTGTTAGGTCATAGGAATTTTGATGGGGACAGGAGGGTTATGGGAAGAAGTATGATTGTTGGGAGAATAATTTTTAACATTGTAGTAGGTTTAGGTTGTGAAGGTGATCTGAGCCGTGAGTTCGGGACGAAGCAACTAGCATAGCGAGCCCAATGCCTGCTTCGCAGGCGGAGAAGGTTAATATTATAATGGGTAAAAGGGAGGGGGATGCTGTTTGGGTTTGGATTGGTCATGTGGATAGGGCTATATATATGGATAATATTATGCTTTCCAAACATAGTAGGGCGGAGATTAGGTGGATTCGATGGAAGGCTAGTCCGAGGCTGCTTAGGGTGAAGGCTGAGTAGAAGCTTAAGTGCAGGAAGGTCACTGAGAAAGTCATAGGGATGGGCTATGATCTGTTGAGTCGAAATCAACTGTCTTTGTTAGACTAACTTTCTGTTGTTATTCCGCTCATTCTAGGCCCCCTTGGATTCATTCATATACTAGGCCGAGTGTGAGGAGAAGGATAATGATAAATGATCATGTTAGGGTGGTAAGGGGGGAGTGAAGTTGGGTAGCTCAGGGAAGGGGTAGCAGTAGGGCGATTTCTAAGTCGAAGAGGAGGAACAGGATAGCAACTAGGAAAAAGCGGATAGAGAATGGGAGTCGGGCAGAGCCTAGTGGGTCAAAGCCACATTCGTATGGTGAGAGTTTTTCTGAATCTGGGTTTGTTTGGGCTAGTCAAAAGTTAAGTAGGGTTAGGATGATGCTTAGGGATGAGGATAGAGTGAGTATTAGTAGGATTATGTTAATTGCTCTTCTCTGGGGTTTGGCCAGACTCTAAAGATTGGAAGTCAATTGTAATGGATATACTAGAAGAGCAAGATCCTCATCAGTAAATTGTTATGTAGAGGAAAAGTCAAATGACGTCAACGAAATGTCAGTATCAGGCTGCTGCTTCGAAGCCGAAGTGGTGGTTTGGTGTGAAGTGAAATTTGATTAGTCGGAGAAGGCAGATTAGGAGGAAAGAGGATCCAATGATTACGTGAAGTCCGTGGAAACCGGTGGCGACAAAGAAAGTTGAGCCATAAACTCCGTCGGCGATTGAGAAGGGGGCCTCATAGTATTCTGTGGCTTGTAGGGCTGTGAAGTAGAGACCTAGGAGCGTTGTTATTAGTAGGGCTTGAATTGCTTGTTTTCGGTTATTTTCTGTGATACTGTGATGGGCTCATGTAATGGTTACGCCTGAGGCTAGGAGGATCGCAGTGTTAAGTAGGGGGACTTCTATGGGGTTAAGGGGGTTGATTCCTGTTGGGGGTCATTGTCCGCCTAGTTCTGGGGTAGGGGCTAGGCTAGAGTGGAAGAATGCTCAGAAGAATCCTAGGAAGAAAAAGGCTTCGGATGTAATAAATAGGATTATGCCATAGCGTAGGCCTTTTTGGACGGTGGGTGTATGGTGGCCTTGGAATGTACTTTCACGTACAATGTCTCGTCATCATTGGAGTATAACTAGGAGTATGGTGAGTAGGCCAATGGCTAAGAGCTGAGGAGAGTTGTAGTGGAATCATATGGTGAGTCCGGATGTGGTGAGAAGAGCGGCGGCTGCTCCGAGGATGGGTCATGGGCTTGGGTTTACTATGTGGAAGGAGTGTGCTTGGTGGGTCATTAAGGATGTTAGATGTTTTCTTGAAGATAGAGGGTTAGTAGAAGGACAAATACGTAAGCTTGAATTATTGCAACTGCTACTTCTAAGATGGTTAGTAGAAGGAGGATAGATACGGTTAGTAGAGACACTGCTGGTATAAGAGGCAGTAGGGCAGTGGTAGCTGTGGAGATGAGTTGGATTAGTAAGTGGCCTGCGGTTAAATTGGCTGTTAGGCGAACTCCTAGGGCTAAAGGACGAATGAGTAGGCTGGTTGTTTCAATTAAAATAAGGGCAGGAATTAGGGGTGTGGGTGTACCTTCTGGTAGGAGATGGCCTAGGGATGCTGATGGTTGGTTACGTAGGCCTGTGAGTAAAGTTGCTAGTCAGAGGGGAAATGCTAAGGCCATGTTCATGGATAGTTGGGTAGTGGGGGTAAAGGTATAAGGTAGGAGGCCTAAGAGGTTGATTGTTAAGAGGAAGATTATTAGGGATACGAAAATTAGGGCTCATTTGTGCCCTTTTTTGTTTAATGGGGTAAGTAGTTGTTTTGTAGTTAGGTGGAGGAGTCAGAGTTGGAGGGTTGAAAGACGGTTTGAGATTCATTGGTTGTTGGGTGACGGGAATAATAATGTTGGGAATAGTGTTGAAATGAGGATTAGAGGAATTCCTAGAAGTGATGGGCTTATAAATTGATCGAAGAAGCTTAGGTTCATGGTCAGGGTCAAGGAGTGGATTTTGTGGTATGTACGGTTTTGTTAGAGGGGAGGTTGGTAGATTTAAATGATATAAGTTTGGGTTGTAGGACGAGTGAGAAGGTTAGTCAGGAGGTTAATATGATAAAGAATCATGGACTTGGGTTTAATTGTGGCATGTCATTAAGGAGGAAGGGTAGTCCTCTTTCTCTAGCTTAAAAGGCTAGTGCTGATGCATAGCTTCTTAATGATTAGGATGATAGGAGTGAAGATCAGTTTTCGAAATAGTTTAAAGGAGTGGATTCTAATACGATTGGTATGAAACTGTGATTGGCACCGCAAATTTCTGAGCATTGACCATAGAAGATGCCTGGTCGAGTAGTGATAAATGAGGTTTGGTTAAGTCGTCCTGGGATTGCATCCGTTTTTACGCCTAGGCTGGGGATGGCTCAGGAGTGGAGGACGTCGTCAGCAGTAACGATCACTCGGATAGGGGATTCTATTGGTACAACGATACGGTGGTCTACTTCTAGCAGGCGGAAGTTGCCGAGGGGGAGATCTGTTGTTGGTAATATGTAGGAGTCGAATGATAAGTCTTTAAAGTCTGTGTATTCATAGGATCAGTACCATTGATGGCCGATGGCTTTTAAGGTCAGGTCTGGTTCGTCGATTTCATCTATTATGTAGAGGATTTGGAGGGAGGGTAGGGCTAGTATAATCAGGACGATGGCTGGTAAGATTGTTCAGATGAGTTCGACTTCTTGGGCATCGACGGTATTGGATGATAATTTTTCTAAAAGCATTAAGGTCAAGAGATAAAGGACTAGACTGCAAATTGCTAGCGCTACTATGAGGGCATGATCATGGAATTCTACTAGTTCTTCTATAATTGGTGATGAGGCATCTTGAAAGCTGAATTGTGAGTGGTTGGCCATATGTAGGATGGGGTATACAGGATTTTCACCTGTGATTTAGTCTTGACAAGACTATGTAATGATTTTACTAACAGCCCATAAGAAAGAAGCATGAGAGGTTTAATGCGGTTGGCTTGAAACCATCATATGAGGGTTCGATTCCTTCCTTTCTTGGACTTGGACAAAGGCTGGTTCTTCAAAGGTATGGTAAGGAGGTGGGCAGCCGTGAATTCATTCGATGTTGGTGCTGGTTAGTTCTGGTTGTAGTATTTTGCGCTTGGATGCGAAGGCTTCTCAGATGATAAATATGAGTATGATTACTGCAATTATTGAAATGAGTGAGCCGATGGAGGAGATAGTGTTTCATAGGGTGTAGGCGTCTGGGTAGTCGGAATAACGTCGTGGCATTCCAGCTAGGCCAAGGAAGTGTTGTGGGAAGAAGGTGAGGTTTACTCCTGTGAATATGACTCCAAAATGGGCTTTGGCCCATGTAGGGTGGAGGGTGTATCCAGTGAGTAGTGGGAATCAGTGGGTGAAGCCTGCTAGGATTGCAAATACTGCTCCTATAGATAGAACGTAGTGGAAGTGTGCAACCACATAGTAAGTGTCGTGTAAGGCGATATCTAGTGAGGAGTTGGCTAGTACGATGCCTGTTAGACCTCCAATAGTGAATAAGAAAATAAAGCCTAGGGCTCAGAGTATTGGGGGTTCTCATTTGACTGTCCCCCCATGTAGGGTGGCTAGTCAGCTAAAGACTTTAATACCTGTTGGGATTGCAATGATTATAGTTGCTGATGTGAAATAGGCTCGGGTGTCTACATCTATGCCTACTGTAAATATGTGGTGGGCTCAGACGATAAATCCTAGAAATCCAATTGAAAGTATGGCTCATACTATTCCTATGTAGCCGAAAGGTTCTTTTTTACCTGCGTAGTATGCGACTACGTGGGAGATAATTCCGAAGCCTGGTAGAATGAGGATATAGACTTCTGGGTGACCGAAGAATCAGAACAGGTGTTGGTAGAGGACTGGGTCTCCGCCCCCGGCCGGGTCGAAGAATGTTGTGTTTAGGTTTCGGTCTGTGAGTAGTATTGTGATGCCGGCAGCGAGGACTGGAAGGGACAGTAGTAATAACACGGCGGTAATGAGTACTGATCAGACGAATAGAGGGGTTTGATATTGTGATAATGTAGGTGGTTTTATGTTGATTGCGGTTGTAATGAAGTTGATTGCTCCTAGGATGGAGGAGACACCTGCTAGGTGGAGGGAGAAGATGGCTAGGTCTACTGAGGCTCCAGCGTGAGCTAGGTTGCCAGCTAGAGGGGGGTATACTGTTCATCCTGTTCCTACTCCTGCTTCTACTGTTGAGGAGGCAAGGAGAAGGAGGAAGGAGGGAGGAAGGAGTCAGAAGCTTATGTTGTTTATTCGTGGGAATGCTATGTCGGGGGCTCCAATTATTAGAGGAACTAGTCAGTTACCGAATCCTCCAATTATGATGGGTATAACTATGAAGAAAATTATGACGAATGCATGTGCAGTGACAATTACATTATAAATTTGATCGTCTCCTAGAAGGGTTCCTGGTTGTCCTAGTTCGGCTCGGATTAGGAGGCTAAGGGCAGTGCCGATTATTCCGGCTCATGCACCGAAAATTAGATAAAGAGTGCCAATGTCTTTATGATTGGTAGAGAATAGTCATCGATTAATGAAAGTCACAGGTAAGATGGCTGAATGTTTAGGCGTTAGGCTGTAGACCTTTTTACAGAGGTTTGATTCCTCTTCTTATCGACTCTGTAGTGAAGTTCATGTTGAGTTGCAAGCTCATTGATGTACATTGAATATGTACCAGGGTTTATGTAGGCAGAAGCCCGTTGGTTAAGGCATTTAGCTGTTAACTAGAATTTTATGGGATCGAAGCCCATCTGTCTAGATAAGGTTCTAGCTTAATGAAAGCATCTGAGTTGCATTTAGAGGATGCAGGTTAATGTCCTGCGGACCTTAGCAGAAACTAAGAGGGTCTAACTCTTATCTAAGGCTTTGAAGGCCTTCGGTTTGTGGATAATCCTAAGTTTCTAAGAGGTTGTAAAGATCATGGGGGAGAGGGGTAGTAGTATGGTAGATAGAGTAATGAAGGTTGTGATAGTTATGCTTGTTGATTTGCTAGTTTGTCATTGTTTTATGTAGTTGGTGGAGTTGGGGGGAAGGGTGATTGTGGCACAGTATGCGAGGCGTAGGTAGAAGAAAAGTCCTAGTAGGGATAGTAGGGCAATAATTGTTGCTGTTAGGGTTATTTCTTGCTTGGTTAGTTCTTGAATAATAAGTCATTTTGGTAAGAAGCCTGTTAGTGGGGGTAGTCCTGCTAATGATAGGAGTATGAGTATGAGGGTTGCAGTTAATGAAGGGATTTTCGTTCATGCAGTTGACATTGTGGTGAGTTTTAGGGTTTTGATTGTGCTAAGGGTAAGAAAAATGGGGATAGTTATTAGACAATAGAGATAGAAGGTAATTAGGGTGAGTTTAGGGTTGTATACGAGGATAATTGTTATTCAGCCTAAGTGGGAAATGGAAGAAAAGGCCAGGATTTTGCGGGTTTGGGTTTGGTTTAATCCGGCTCAGCCACCTAAGGTTGTTGAAGCGATTGCTATAAGGGTTAGTAGGGTGGGGGTTAGTGAGGATGATGTAAGTAAGAGTAATGTAGTTGGTGGGAATTTTAGGGCTGTTGCTAATAGGAGGCCGGTGGTTAGGGATGTACCTTGGAGGACTTCTGGGAATCAAAAATGGAATGGGACCAATCCTAGTTTGATTGAGATAGCTGTCGTGAGGAGTAAGCATGATGTGGGGTGGGTGAGTTGAGTAATATCTCACTGTCCAGTGTATCATGCGTTAGTCATGCTGGAAAATAAAAGTAATGCTGAGGCAGCTGCTTGGACTAGGAAGTATTTTGTTGCGGCTTCGATGGCCCGTGGGTGATGGGATTTTGAAATGAGGGGGAGGATGGCTAGGGTGTTAATTTCTAATCCAGCTCAGGCTATTATTCAGTGATTGCTTGAGATTGTGATAGTTGTTCCTAAGAATAGGCTTGCTACGGAAAGTAGTTTAGCTTGAGGGTTCATTAGTAGGGGAAGGAGTTAAACCATCGTTTTCGGGGTATGGGCCCGATAGCTTTTTTAGCTGACCCTACTTGGATGGGGAACGGGTAGAAAATAATATAAGGGGAGTATGAAGGGTTTTGATCCCTTTTGTGCAGGTTCGATTCCTGTTTTTCTAAAAGTAGGAAATGAGAGGGTTAGTGTACCTCTATAGTCATCTTATCATGATGACCCTTTGATTTCAGGCACATTTCCTGGGTGGAAGGGTTTTAGGTAGGGGGTAAACCTGCGTAGCAGATTGGTAGGCTAGTGTGTCATAGACAAAGAGATAATGTTAGAGGTAGGAAACTTTTTCAGAGGAGGTGCATAAGTTGGTCATAGCGGAATCGAGGGTAGGAGGCACGCACTCAGAGGAAACCTGTGGAGAGGAGTAAGGTTTTGGTGGCTAGGACTAGGGGGAATAATTCTTGAGGGGGGCTAAGTGAGCTGGGGTTAAAGAATAAGATGGTGGTAAGTATGTTCATAAGCATAATGTTAGCGTATTCGGCAAGAAAAAATAGTGCGAATGGTCCTGCAGCATATTCTACGTTAAATCCGGACACCAGTTCGGATTCTCCCTCTGTAAGGTCGAAAGGGGCTCGGTTTGTTTCGGCGAGGGTTGAGATGTACCATATTATTGCCAAGGGCCAGGTGGAGAAAATTAAGTAGAGGGGTTCTTGGGTTGTTGCAAGGGTACTAAGAGTATAGTTACCGCTTAGGATGATTACTGATAGAAGGATGATGGCTAGTGTTACTTCGTATGAGATAGTTTGCGCAACTGCTCGTAGAGCTCCGATTAGGGCGTATTTAGAGTTAGAGGCTCATCCGGATCATAGAATTGAGTACACTGCTAAGCTTGATAGGGCTAACAAGAAAAGCACTCCTAGGTTTAAATCGGCTAGGGAGAAGGGGATAGGGAGTGGTATTCAGATTGTGATTGCTAGGAGAAGTGCTAGGACTGGTGTTATGAGAAAGAGGTAGGGTGATGAGGTGGAAGGGCGAATAGGTTCCTTGATAAAAAGTTTTACGCCGTCTGCTACGGGTTGTAGGAGGCCGAATGGCCCTACGATGTTTGGGCCTTTTCGGGCTTGTATGTAGCTTAGAACTTTTCGTTCAACCAAGGTTAGGAAGGCGACAGCGATGAGGACGGGCAGAGCGTAGGATAGGGGTATAATAAGGTGGATCAGGGTGGTGAAGTTTGTCATATGAAGGAAAGCTAGGGAGAGGATTTGAACCTCTGAAGAAAAGGACTTAAGCCTTTTGCATTTGCCGAGCTCTGCCACGCTAGCGGTTCTTTTCTGGAACAGAAGGATGGGAGAAAGCTTTAGGTAGTTTAGTTGAATTCACTACTTATGGCAGGGACATGATAGTGGTATTGGTCCCACTCTTTTGGTCCTTTCGTACTGAAAAGAGTTTATCACAGATAGAAACCGACCTGGATTACTCCGGTCTGAACTCAGATCACGTAGGACTGTTAATCGTTGAACAAACGAACCCTTAGTAGCGGCTGCACCACTAGGATGTCCTGATCCAACATCGAGGTCGTAAACCTCCTCGTCGATGGGGGCTCTTGGAGGAGATTGCGCTGTTATCCCTGGGGTAGCTTGGTTCATTGATCAATTATATTGGGTCTGGTTGCTGTTAGCACGTTGATTAGTAGTTCTTGGTCAAGAGGGGTAGTCTTATTTTTGGAGGATCTGTTTTTCTCCAAGGTCGCCCCAACCTAAAAATGCATGCCAGGGTGGTCTTGGTGATGAGCGTGGGTCCGGTGGAGGGAAGTTAGTGGAAGGGTGGCTGCTGATTTTAAAGTTCCACAGGGTCTTCTTGTCTTGTGTTATTATCCCTGCTTTTGCACGGGGAGATCAATTTCATTGATTATCTGTAAGAGACAGTTAAGACCTCGTTTGGCCGTTCATACAGGTCTCGATTTATGGGACAATTGATTGTGCTACCTTTGCACGGTTAGGATACCGCGGCCGTTAAACGTAATGTCACTGGGCAGGCATCACCTTCAATACTTGTTTTGCTGAAGGCTATGTTTTTGGTAAACAGTCGGGCCTTGTGTTTGCCTAGTTCCTTTTACAGATTTTAATCATCTTTGAGGCGCTCCTGAGGTTGGGTTAACAGTGGGTTGGGATATAGGGGCTTGTTGGGGTTAATGTATATCTTGGTCTGTTAATAATGGGTAGAGAAAAATGTAAGTTTGCGCCGTAGAGGAGTTGGCCGAATTACTCATTTTAGCATGGATTCTCCTATATTTTGATAGGATGGTCTGTTAAGGGTAAGGGAGTCGTAGGGGGTTTTAGATTTTTTTGTGGGAAGCTTTGACGCATTTTTTGTTGGTGGCTGCTTAAGGGCCTACAGGATTGGGGTGGAAGGGGACTTATCCGCTAGAGAAGAGTGTATTCTGTTCTAAAGGAGCTGTACCTCCTTTATATTGCCTTTGACTTTTAGGTTCGTGGGGGTTGGGTTAATGTCCTTGTAGAAGGTCAAGGGAGAACTTAGATTCGTTTCACAGACAACCAGCTATCACCCAGCTCGGTTGGCTTTTCACCTCTACTAACAGGTCTTCCCACTCTTTTGCAACAGAGACGGGTTTGCTCAGGGAATAGCTGCCTGTAAGTAGCTCGCTTGGGTTTCGGGGGGGCAAACTTAAAGTGTCGTTTTGCTTGGTTGTACTTGCTAAATCATGATGCAAAAGGTACAAGGATTGATCTTTGCTTTACGGGGCTTGGTTTGTCATTGTTATTTCATCTTTCCCTTGCGGTACGTAAACTCTATAGCACCTGAGGTTGGACTTTTCTATCGCCTATACTAGGTTGGTTAAAATGTTTTGTTTTGAATGTTTAAGAAACTTTGGACTGGGGCTGGTTGGGCTAGAGTTAGGCTTCAAGACGATCTGGTGAGTAGCAGATATCTTTCAGGTGTAAGCTGAATGCTTTGTTTTTGTAGCTACGTCTCGGTAGTCTAAGTGCACCTTCCGGTACACTTACCTTGTTACGACTTACCTCATCTTTAGCTCGGTTTTGTTTTAGGTAGTTGAGTAATATGTAGCTTGTGAGGAGGGTGACGGGCGGTATGTACGTGCTCCAGAGCCGGTTTAAAGGAGGCTTTATTATCCTGCTTTACTGCTAAATCCGCCTTTTAAGGATAGTTTCATATTCTTTGTCGTGGAGATTTTCTATTGTAGAAAATGTAGCCCATTTCTTCCACCTCATAGGCTATACCTCGACCTGTCTTGTTAGGGAGGGGACCTGTTGTGCTCACTGTTTATCCTTCAGTGAAAGGGTGAGCTGGCGACGGCGGTATATAGGCTGTTTTAGCGAGGGGTGGTTGGGTGTATCGTGGGTTATCGATTACAGAACAGGCTCCTCTAGGTGGGTTTGGAGCACCGCCAAGTCCTTAGAGTTTTAAGCGTTTATGCTCGTAGTCCTCTGGCGGATGCTAAGGTAAGTAAGCATCAGGATTTAGGGCGAGGCATAGTGGGGTATCTAATCCCAGTTTGTGTCCTGGCTTTCGTGGGGTAATTTGGTCGTGTGGCTAAGATCGTTTAATGGGGAGGATGTTAGGTGCATCTTATGCTTATAACAGCTTGGTTGCATTTCAATCTTAGTTAGTAGATATTTGGGAGCCACTCTTTACGCCGCGTATAGTTAATTTGGGCTTCTTGTGTGACCGCGGTGGCTGGCACAAGATTTACCAGCCCTGAGGTTTGCCATGGCTAAGTCGAGTTTTCACTCATTGCTTAATGTTAATTACTGCTGAATTCCCGTGGGGGTGTGGCAGAGCAAGGTGTCTTGGGCTACAGCTTTGTGGGCCTGATTCCTGCTCCTAAAATCTAGGGCGAGATGTTTGGGGCATTTGCACTGGGGTGCGGATACTTGCATGTATAAATCTGGCAAGAACTAACGGTAAGGTTAGGACTAAGTCTTTTGTCCTCGGGTGTTGTTTGGCAACCATCTTAACATCTTCAGTGTTATACTTTGTTTAAGCTACAAGGAC